AAGTCAGAAAGTTATCAAAAATAAAAATTTTTTAACATGGAATCAATTAGTTTCAACAATTCATTAATTTTAACGAAAAATATTCTATCTGCCCTTCTCGAGAAAGATAAAAATTTTTCATTATTGTAAAGGTCGATGGGGAAAATAAGACTCCCCACCACCACAATGTGAGTGAAAATATACGAAAAATAAATAAAAAATCTTGTATTTTTTTCTGTATTCTTTTTTTTAGAATTGAGAAAACAGAAGAATTATTCTTTTACACATCTTAGAAGATTAAGATTGAAACCTGGTCTATTTCATATTGATTAGAATAGGGACTGCCAATTGTGAATTTTATATTAACAAATTACTGATCCAATTTTTCGAGTAAAATCCATTCCGATTATTCCAATATTTTAGGACTTATTTGTTTGTCGTACAAAAAAACTTTTTGAATTCCCGGTAGAAAGAGATTTCCCTAATGACAAAGCTTTTAACGCCGCCCAATATCCTTTCCTTTTCCAAATATTTTTACGAATACGCTTTTTTGATATAGAAGTACGTTTTTTTGGAACTGCCATTTAAAAATGAAGAAGTTACTCATTGTTATAGTTGGATGTGAAAGACATCTATTGTTCAAAACGAATTATTATTTCTTATTCATTATCTATTTTTTCTCTAAATAATATTCTCTTCATAAAAAATAAATATAGATATGTGAAAGATCTCTGCAAATTGTATCAAAAATTACTCGAAATAATAAAATTTTGATTCCAGACAATACAATATTAGTAAAACCAAAAATCTTTGGATTGGAACTCTTAGTTCTCGTTCTTTATCTCTCAAATTTATATCTTTAGAATACGCTATGTCATATAAATAAAACTTAATAAAATAAATAAATAAAGAACCTAAAAGACCTTGATTTTCATCATTCTATACTTTATTTACATGTAATAAAATACCTCAAAGGATTGTAAACTTTTGCCTAATAAAAAACTTGAGGCTTTTTTTAGTCAAACTCGAGGAAAGAATACACCTAAATTCAATTGTTAAATTCGAATGAGACTATTAATAAATCTGTTAAAGGATACGTGGTTTGATAAAAAAATATCTCAGTCATGTTTTATCATTTCCCGATAAAATAAAAAAATATCATTTTAGATCTATAATATTCTAACGTTTACTAATAAATCCTTTTGATTGAAATGGAAAACAATCAATCCCATAATGAATTAGTTAATGAGTTGAAATAAACAAACTAAAATGAAGATTTATTATTTCATTAGACCGATGACCTTAGTTAATCCTATAATTCATATTAGCATCAAGTACCCTTTTTTGCGTAATTTTTTATCCTTGCTCTATGAATATAAATTATCGTAATAATAATTTATATTTGCATTTTCCTATTATAGTATTCGTTTTTTATATGTAACTTGGTCATATCATTTGACCAATTGTAACTTCTTTTTTTGAATATTTGAACGATTTTGAAAAGCCTCAGAATAAATACTAATATCAAATTATTAAATAAGTTAGTGCATATCTTTATTTTTTATTGACTCTTTTCGAAAGAGGTAAGATCCGGTGAATCGGAAACAATTAATTAAGAATAAAAAACTTTTTTTATGGAACAGACATATCAATATGCGTGGATAATACCTTTCCTTCCACTTCCAGTTCCTATGTTAATAGGGTTGGGACTTCTTCTTTTTCCGACGGCAACAAAAAGTCTTCGTCGTATGTGGGCTTTTCAGAGCGTTTTATTGTTAAGTATAGTCATGATTTTTTCCATGAATCTGTCTATTCATCAAATAAATAGCAGTTCTGTCTATCAATATGTATGGTCTTGGATTATCAATAATGATTTTTCTTTAGAATTCGGATACTTGATCGATCCACTTACTTCTATTATGTCAATATTAATAACTACTGTTGGAATTCTGGTTCTTATTTATAGTGATAATTATATGTCTCATGATCACGGATATTTGAGATTTTTTGCTTATATGAGTTTTTTCAGTACTTCCATGTTGGGATTAGTTACTAGTTCAAATTTGATACAAATTTATATTTTTTGGGAATTAGTTGGAATATGTTCGTATCTATTAATAGGATTTTGGTTCACACGACCTCTTGCAGCAAAGGCTTGTCAAAAAGCGTTTGTAACTAATCGTGTTGGCGATTTTGGTTTATTATTAGGCATTTTAGGGTTTTATTGGATAACGGGGAGTTTCGAATTTCGTGATTTATTCCAAATATTCAATAACTTGATTTCTAATAATGAGGTCAATTTTGTATTTGTTACTTTGTGCGCTGTTCTATTATTTGCCGGTGCGATTGCTAAATCTGCACAATTTCCCCTTCATGTATGGTTACCTGATGCAATGGAAGGGCCGACCCCTATTTCGGCCCTTATACATGCTGCTACGATGGTAGCAGCGGGAATTTTTCTTGTAGCTCGACTTATGCCTCTTTTCATAGTCATACCTCACATAATGAATTTTATCTCTTT